AGAAATATGACTATTGCTTTCCAATTAGCTGTTTTTGCATTAATTGCGACTTCCTCAGTGTTAGTAATTAGTGTACCCCTTGTATTTGCTTCTCCTGATGGTTGGTCAAATAATAAAAACGTTGTATTTTCCGGTACATCATTATGGATTGGACTAGTCTTTCTGGTAGCTATTCTGAATTCTCTCATTTCTTAAATTTGTTTAGTATTTAGTAGCCCGATACAAAATAAATAAAAAGGCCATTTCTTCGAAAAAATTGGAATTGTGAGACGCATTAAAATGCAATTTGCGTTCCGAATTGCTACCTCTTCTCTTCCATTATTATGAAATTCCATTGCCATTAGAATATTGATTGACAGACAATTAAAAAAAAGAAAACTCTAATATAATAGAAAATGAAACGGTCGACCCAGACATAGACGGTCGACCCAGGCAGATATACCCTATAAAATATACCCTATAAAATATATCCCGTAGCGAGCGTAGTTCAATGGTAAAACATCTCCTTGCCAAGGAGAAGATACGGGTTCGATTCCCGCCGCTCGCCAGCTTAATTTAGTAAGGTACTATGATAAAAAATTTAGTCTAGTTGACTACTTAACTACTTATATTAAATTAAGTAGGTGTTAGTCTAGTACCATATCCCTTACTATCTTACCCTTCTTTTGCACCCCACTCAAAAAAAAGGGGCTCCGGAGGCGGAAATCGAACTCGCCAACAGGGCTCCCTAAATTGGGGATTCACCGAGACAAACAACTGGCAAACTGCTTTTAAAGGGAAGGGAGGTAGACTGTGCCTTTCTTTCATTTCTTTTTTCTTTTCTGCAGGGTAGGAAGGAGCCTTGAGAGTTCTTCTTGTAGGGGCAAGTGACTTCGCAAACTGCTCCATTTGGCCCTTTAGGGCCGGGAACTAATGAATAAAAAAGGGTTGGATACCGCCCAGCCCTCTACCATATCTATACAAATAGAATAGTCCTTTTATACAGACTGCTAAGTGCGGAGACGGGAATCGAACCCGTGACCTCAAGGTTATGAGCCTCGTGAGCTACCAAACTGCTCTACTCCGCTCTGGAGGGACGGAAACTGGTGGACGAAAAAGGTTGAATACAGGACTCTACCATGTCTAGACAAATAGAATAGTCCTTTTATACAGAATGGAGCGGGTAGCGGGAATCGAACCCGCATCGTTAGCTTGGAAGGCTAGGGGTTATAGTCGACGTTGGTTGATTAGTTTTAACGTCTCTAATTCAAAACCGAACATGAAATTTTGATTTCATTCGGCTCCTTTATGGATATTCTCACCACTTAACATCTATGTCAGCTTTTCTATCTGAATGGAACCAAAGCTCTCCGCTTTCTAGATGATCCCTATAGAGTAGGAGATAGAAATTCTACTAAATCTATCTAATCTACTTACTTCGTTCCCTAATTTCATTCAAGAGATCCTGAGGAAAAGAATTAGGTTTCCACCGAGCTGAAACAATATGCTGATGGTTCTAGTAAACCAAAACTACCGTTTTTTAGCTATTTGGCTTCCATTTCCTTTTTTAACAAAAGAAGATTTAGTTACGATTGGAAATAAACTTTTTTGTATCTTCATCCATAGATCCTTTACTCATATTTTAAAAATTGGAATACTTAATCCAATGCAAAATTATGCTTCGCGACTCTGTACTCATAATCCAATTTGTATTTTGGATGCAATTTCCATTAGTTTTTGGGTACAAATCGCGAGAATGTATATTCTTCCTCAATATGCTATTGAGAGGAAAAGGATTAAATCCTTTATAAGAACTAAAGTTTTCATCGGAATATAAAAAACTTAAGGACGCCTTAAGTATATCATTTCAAATTCAGTTATTAATAGAACGAATCACACTTTTACCACTAAACTATACCCGCTACATGTAGATTATGATACCAACGCTACCCTTTGTCAAGGGTAGCCATTCGAGAAGGAGGCTAATTCCCCCTTATTGAATCAAATGGAGAAGGTTCATGACAGTGAGCTGTTGGTACTTCGATCGCGGGCCTTTACTTTAGCTTTAGGGTTTAGATAGCCCCTCTGGGATGTAAAATATATCTCTTCTCACCATCCCCATAGTGTATGAGACAAATGTATGCATTTTGATTAGGGTCGTATTCTACGGTTACGACTACAATGATCATTATTTGTTTTGTGAGGACGTAAGTGTGCCAGACTGCTCTAAGGAATAGTTTGATTATTCCTACAATATACACTAGGAGATATAGGGAGCAGCACTGCCCCCATAAATCCCTTTCTTCCTTTTCTTTTTTGTTCAATTCTGAACAAAGAAATTGGGGAAGATGTTTTCTTTCTTCCCCCACTTATCATGAAGTCCGAGCCGTAGAGAAAGAGTGAGATGCATTTTAAAAATTCATCATAGACTTTCCCTATGGCTTGAGAGAAGCAAGAAACAAAGAGTCGTAACTTAAACGGAGAAGCGGACAGGACCCGACGGATTTACCTGATGTAAAGAAGATCCTAAATGTCTCTGGTTAGTCGATCCTCTCCATTTACCAATTTCTTCTCCTCTTTTCCACTCAATTCTAGTTTATTAGATTCTTGTTTAAAAGAATCAAAGAAGATGAATAGAACTAAGAACACATAAAAAAGAGCATAGAGGACCAAGACCATTACCAAATGTTCCTCCCAAGAATCTTATTGGGTATCTGTTCCCTTTCTTTTCCCGCTAGGATCGGGAATCTTATATTTTCCATATCCATATACCATCGAACCTTTAGGGTTCCAGAATCCTCCTTTTTTCCTAATCTTCGGAAACAGAAAACCCATAGCCAGGAGGAGTTAGGTATGTAGGGTATGGTTTATTATTTTTTGTTGGGCAGGCAGTAGAATAATTTTTATACTCTGCAGTATAAATTCGACTGCCCACTTTTTACAAGCAAATTGTTGCTAAAACTCCAACATAGTTTGTTCAAAATGCACCAACCAGAATCCTTGGAGAATATTCAAGTACCCCCCTTCCTTGGAAGGGGTACCTGTTAAAAATCGCTTCAACAAATCCGTCCAAAACTTTTTAAGAAAAATTGAAAAGTTTTGAACTCGAAGGTTTTTCTAAGAGATGCCTGTTAAAAATAGTTTTAATTTCTCACCAAAACAGACAAGAAGTATATCACTGAAAATTAATACCCAACCATATGGGTATATGAAGAGCGCAAATTCCTTTATACCCTACCCAATTAGAATTAGAGGAAATAAAACATAAATGGAGAAAGTTCTCATCATAAGATCAGCCAATAGAAGAAAAAAGTCCCTAATTCTGCAGAACGTTCTGAGCACGTGAAAAGTCAATAGCCTAAAGATAAAAAAAAACAAAGTCTACTGTTTTTTTAACAGCAGCTCTTATTGCCCCTTTGGCCTTTTTTTTTTTGCCCATTGTTGTATCCGATTCAACAATTGATACATATTTGTTCTCCTCTTCTAAAAAATAGAACTTCTGGGCTTTGGTTTGGTGAGTCGTCCGAGATCGTGTTTACATACCTATGAACTTACCCTCTTCAAGTATATTGGATACTAATAATAATTTTTTATTGTGTCAACTCTCTCTTCACGTATTTTTATATATGTATTTTTTTATATAAAAAAAGAAAAAAACCTCTACTTTGTGCAAGTGATAAGAGAGAATATGAAAGATTTTCTTATTTTTCTTGATTTTCTCAAGATTTTGAACTCTCAAGATTTTGAACCTCGCCATGAATAAACTTCTATATCTCGATATATACATATATAATCTCTACATATATCTCTATATATACATATATTATGTACATTATGCAGTAGACTCATAATGAGAAATCAAAGTGGCTAATTTTTGAATTGAATAAAAAGCCCTTTTAACTCAGTGGTAGAGTAATGCCATGGTAAGGCATAAGTCATCGGTTCAAATCCGATAAAGGGCTTTTTATTTGGTGGTAGAGTAATGCCATGGTAAGACGTAAGTCATCGGTTCGAATCCTATAAAGTACTTTTCTACTAAATTTATTATTTATTCACTTTTTTTTCTTTGTTTTTGAAAATTTCTCTATTTTTTCTTGAATTTTATGACTTAGTGTGGGATGCATGCATTTTTGGTCTGAACGCTAAACGAAGCACGGGGTGGAAATTACAAAAAAGAAATCAAATTGGACTCTTTTTCCTGTTAGATCAATCAAATCACTACCTGTACTGAACTAATCTAGAATCCCTTTTATTAATCTATTCTTATTCTATACCCTTTAAATGAATTTCCCTAAAAAGTAGGGAATGATCCGTGAATTAACCTAACCATCAACTAAAAAAAATCCTATGAAAGCATAACAGAAAAGTAGGAAAGACTCTTTGCTTTGGATCTAGTTATACTCTTCGAGTATATTGACAATTCCAAAAAACTGCTCATACTATCATTATAGTATAATGACGAGATGACGAGCGGTTGTATATGGCCCTATCGTCTAGTGAAGTGATGCCCCTATCGTCTAGTGGTTCAGGACATCTCTCTTTCAAGGAGGCAGCGGGGATTCGACTTCCCCTGGGGGTAGGAAGTATTATGAAAGGAGGTTAATCATAGATTATAAAAAACCCTAGAATAAATTCTTCCTGGGTCGATGCCCGAGCGGTTAATGGGGACGGACTGTAAATTCGTTGATGATATGTCTACGCTGGTTCAAATCCAGCTCGGCCCAAAAATCTAGGGCTTCGTGAATATGAACTAAATCCATTTGTTTTTCTTCCATAAAATAAAATGTCTGATCCATAGAAATAAAGGATAAAGCGAAAGGGGGAAATTTCTTTCTAATCCATATCTCTCTCATTCCTTTTTTACAAACAAAAGAGTTTTTCTTATTGAAATGAAAGGTGGATTATCATCCATTTTTAGCGATAAAAAATCGCGACATACTAGTTATGTCACTCTCACTATACCCACATATGATATGTGGGTATGTAGTATATGATTCGTCTATTTCTTAGAGTACGACAGGCGAATCGAATCTTCTTATGGTTCTATTTAAGAATAGGTATGCCATACACCCCGCGGGGATTGTAGTTCAATTGGTCAGAGCACCGCCCTGTCAAGGCGGAAGCTGCGGGTTCGAGCCCCGTCAGTCCCGAACTAGGGTTCAATGAATGGAGAAATTCATCTTTCCTTTTTCCATGAAAAAGGGGGGGGGGCAGGAGAAAAGATCAAATACCTATGGGGCACCCTTATTTCACTTTTTTTTTTTCGCATTTCTCATTAAAGAGGGAGGGGAGACCTATAGGAATTTTTTTTTTTCACTACTCCCGGTTGATAAGGAAAGACATACATATCATACTTGGATTAGTATAATTTAGGATATTACTCTATCCTTATGATGATACCATCCTCATCTTAACTTCCTATTCGACTCTTATGGAATAGAGTACCGGTATTTTACCGAAATCCATACATAAATCGTATTCGTTTTTTCTTAGACATAGACAGTGAATTTAATTTAATATAATTAGTACTTTACTTTTTGGATTAAACCAGGCCCCCTCTATTTTGTAGTTCCAACTTTGTTTGTGTATGTTCAATGACTAATTGGAAAGAATCCATCTCATTTTCATTCCATTTGCGGACTCCTTTTTTATGGATCTGTTCTCATCTTTAGACCCCGAAAGTGGATATTGATAGTAACCTAATAAAATAAAAGAAAAACCAAGCAAAGCAAACGCCCTTTTTCCTAAATTAATTAAAATATTCGATTTTTTTTTATTTAAGCCCTCTTTTCTCCATCTCACTTCTACTTCTACTGCTTATTTGGATGTCTATGTGACCCATGGAAAGTAGGTCATATAATACATACATAATTGTATGTATAACTATAAGAAAAAGGAAGGGAAATTGGATAAGATAAGAAAGATCGTGGGTTATAGATATAGAAAAGAAAAAGTGGATCTTCCTATGTTATACTATTCCACTCTCAACCATGAATTGATTTGATAGATCCGATATTCATAATATTGAATTGATTCAGTATTATCAGAATGCAAGTCCTCCCCTTGAATTTACAGGATACCCCTTTTTCCTCTCCATGGGATTACATCCCGAGTTATTGTGAAAAAAATAAAGAGGTTATGGAAGTCAATATTCTCGCATTTATTGCTACTGCACTGTTTATTCTAGTTCCTACTGCCTTTTTACTTATTATTTATGTAAAAACAGTCAGCCAAAATGATTAATTGGAATTCCAATTAATCATTGAAGAAATGAAAAAGGGATTAAATCAAATAAAAATCCAAGTCTTAAATGAAAGGATCTGGTTGGAATCATAAAGTGTGGTAGAAAGAACTACATATAGTTTTTTCTACGACACTTTAGAGTCTTTCTATTATATTATCTTGAATCTACATAGAATAGATTAGTAGATTGAAATAGTAGTCTAATTCAATTTCTTTTTTCACTGCATCCACTTAATTTCAATCAAGTAAAAATAAAAAAATCGAAGACAATTCTTCACGAAAGAATCCATGGAGGGAGAGAAAAATAATATGAGAATAGACTATAGTAAAAAGTAAAAGAAAAAAAGTAAAAGGAAAAAACCAGCGAATCTTTCATGCTTAAACATGCGGCGAGATGCTTCAAAAGAGCATAAAAATTATTCTAAGAATAAGAAAAGAATATAAAACAAATGGAAAGTGTGCGATATGTTGTGAATAGCTCCGTGGAAGAAAGTCTAATTTTCTTATGTATAGAACTTTTTTAACCATTCGTCACTTCTAGTAGAAATTTGGAATTGCTGTAATCGCTCTTTCTATTTCTATCTTTCTATTTCTATATAGTAGAATAGAACGACTCTTTCTTACAAGAGTTTCTTACAGGTACAGGAGTGAAACAAAACTAAAGAAAGAGAGAAAGAATAAAGTTTGGCAAAATGATTAATGCAAAACGATCAATTAAAGAAAAAAGTTGATACAACAATTCGACTACTCAATCAATTAGTAGTATCCCTAGAGTCCACTCCTCCCCCATACTACTAGTGAAAGAGAAAATGTAAAGACTACCATTAAAGCAGCCCAAGCGAGACTTACTATATCCATGTAAATTATGTCTCCTATTTCTATGAAGGAATTATTCTACTATTGATCAATAATCATAGTGGAATCAAGGGTACAGAGTCAAAAAGGGATTCTGCCCTAACGCTATGGATGAATCAGTTCAAGGAATTTACTCCTAACAAATTCTTATAGGATTTCTGGTAGAATTGGAGAGCATTAAGTATAAATACGATACATAGCCCTTTTCCTTAAAAAAGAGTACGGGGATGATGTCCTGAATAGAAGACGCGGGAATAGGAAGATTTTTTCTTCCTTTTGTTACCCTTTTTTTATAAGCAAAGGACGTCAGAATATACCATAAAATTAGGATAGATAAATATTTATTGGATACCTACCTTGCCTATGTTTATTTTTAACCTAAACCCTACAGCCCTTCTATCATTCTATGAAAGAATGAGGAGACTTTATCCACAACTCCGAAATTGATTTTTGATCAGCCTATTCAATCTGATTCTCGACAGAATCAGTAGCCCTTACTTTAGTGTATATCTTACTTTAGTGTATATAGGTAGCATAAGATGTATGATAAATAAAATGTATGATAATTAGGAAGTCTTGATATTCCTTCGTGGAGTCCCTTCTTCAATCTTAGATTGAAAAAAAAAAGAATGCCCCTTAGGGGCCCTTTGGATATCAAGATTTCTTACATCTTAGCCTTGTAATTTTTAATTCTCGAATCGAATCAATTAAGAATCAATTAAAATTAATAAAAGAATAAGTAAAATTAATAAAAGAATAAGGAAACGCAACCTCATCCTTATTGGTAGCCGTTTGGGCCACTACCGACAAAACAAACCCTAGTTTGAGGGACAAAACAAACCCTAGTTTGAGGATAGAACTATGGATTCTCAAAATCCAGTATCGCCAGGCCTAGTTACTCTCTTGCCCCAACTTATGCAGGGTACGAATTTGTCGAGTTCGATCAGTACTATAAGCCTAAGTATTTTATTGATCAGGCGGCACCCAGATTTGAACTGGGGATAAAGGATTTGCAGTCCCCTGCCTTACCGCTTGGCCATGCCGCCAAAAAATCCGATCTAAAATAGAGAAAAGAGCAAGTATTCATCCAGGTTTTCTTACTAAAACCTCCTTTCTTTTATCTTGAATCTAATTCTACTTACTTTTTTCCAATCTTTTTCAAAAAATCTATTCCTGCTTTTTTTGAATCCAGTTTCGATTATTCTCCTCGATGGATTCTATCTTAAAACAAACATTGTTAACACTAGAAAACTTCCCTTTTCTTTCTATTGAGATGAAAAAAGAGAAAAAGTTGATTTCCAGTCACAGGCTGCAAAATTCAGAACAAATTGGAACCGTTAACTAGAATTCTATTTTTTTTTTTGAATTGCAGTAGTGAACGACTCTTAAATCGGTATTCTCTCCCCCCTTCCTTTTAATGGCATAATAAAATAGAATGGATTTATGCCTAATCCGTGTATAGGTAAACTACAGGTCCGAACAGCATTATTATCCATAACAGCATTATTATTATTATCCATGGATCCCCCTTATGTACATATCTCTATGGGGAATCGTGCTTTAATTTTTCATTGCATTAAATATCTTGAATAAAAAAAAGAAATTTGGTCTGATATAGAGTATGACCTGACCATCTTGGCCCACCCAAGTGAAATTATGATAAAAGCAGGGATATGTGGAGAGGTGGATAACTAGATTGGCATGTACTTAAAAAAAGGACTTACTTTATTTTAGGATTCTACAATGAAATCCTATATTTTCTAGCAATTCTACTACTACGAAACAAAAAAGAACCCTCAAATTCTTATTCTTTTTTGAAATTAAACTAAGCGTGCTATTCTAAATCGAACTAAAGTCAAATTTTCTAGTGCTTATAAATTATTATATTATGGCTTTATCCCATTCATAGAAAGGAGATAAAATGAGAAATCTTTGCCATCCAATCTGATTAGTATCATAAAGTGTAAGTGGCAGAATTTTTTTCTAGGAATGTTTTATCAATTCATTTTCATTCGATTTGTACCCCTGGCAAATTCGAACTTTCGTCGAAATTGTCTCTATTCATATGTATGAAATACATATATGAAATATGTATGTGGAGTTCCCTAGAATTTCATGTGATTCAGTAAACAGAATATGGATTCCATAATTGCTAGATCGATCCATAGGGATTGATGAAGAGTGAGCTGATAATGGAATTTTTCTTCGATAAACAGGAAACTTAAGATTAAGATGCTCCGGAATGGAAATGAGGGAATGTCCACAATACCCGGATTTAGTCAGATCCAATTCGAGGGATTTTGTAGGTTCATTAATCAAGGCTTGGCAGAAGAACTTGAGAAGTTTCCAACAATTAAAGATCCAGATCACGAAATTGCATTTCAATTATTTGCGAAAGGATATCAATTGCTAGAACCCTCGATAAAAGAAAGGGATGCTGTGTATGAATCACTCACCTATTCTTCCGAATTATATGTATCTGCGAGATTAATTTTTGGTTTCGATGTGCAAAAGCAAACCATTTCTATTGGAAACATTCCTATAATGAATTCCTTAGGAACCTTTATAATAAATGGAATATACCGAATTGTGATCAATCAAATATTGCTAAGTCCTGGTATTTACTACCGCTCGGAATTAGACCATAAGGGAATTTCTATCTACACTGGGACTATAATATCAGATTGGGGAGGAAGATCGGAATTAGCAATTGATAAAAAAGAAAGGATATGGGCTCGCGTGAGTAGAAAACAAAAGATATCTATTCTAGTTCTATCATCAGCTATGGGTTCGAATCTAAAAGAAATTCTAGATAATGTTTCCTACCCTGAAATTTTCTTATCTTTCCCGAATGCTAAGGAGAAGAAGAGGATTGAGTCAAAAGAAAAAGCTATTTTGGAGTTTTATCAACAATTTGCTTGTGTAGGTGGGGACCTGGTATTTTCGGAGTCCTTATGTGAGGAATTACAAAAGAAATTTTTTCAACAAAAATGTGAATTAGGAAGGATTGGTCGACGAAATATGAATCGGAGACTGAATCTTGATATACCTCAGAACAATACATTCTTGTTACCACGAGATGTATTGGCCGCTACGGATCATTTGATTGGAATGAAATTTGGAACGGGTATACTTGACGATGACGATATGAATCACTTGAAAAATAAACGTATTCGTTCGGTTGCGGATCTGTTACAAGATCAATTCGGACTGGCTCTTGGTCGTTTACAACATGCGGTTCAAAAAACTATCCGTAGAGTATTCATACGTCAATCGAAACCGACTCCACAAACTTTGGTAACTCCAACTTCAACTTCGATTTTATTAATAACTACTTATGAGACCTTTTTTGGCACATACCCCTTATCTCAAGTTTTTGATCAAACCAATCCATTGACACAAACTGTTCATGGGCGAAAAGTGAGTTGTTTGGGTCCTGGAGGATTGACGGGGAGAACTGCAAGTTTTCGGAGCCGAGATATTCATCCGAGTCACTATGGGCGTATTTGTCCAATTGACACGTCCGAAGGAATCAATGTTGGACTTACTGGATCCTTAGCTATTCATGCGAGAATTGACCACTGGTGGGGGTCCATAGAGAGTCCCTTTTATGAAATATCTGAGAAAGCAAAAGAAAAAAAAGAGAGACAGGTGGTTTATTTATCACCAAATAGAGATGAATATTATATGATAGCAGCAGGAAATTCTTTGTCCTTGAATCAGGGTATTCAGGAAGAACAGGTTGTTCCAGCTAGATACCGTCAAGAATTCCTGACTATTGCATGGGAACAGATTCATGTTAGAAGTATTTTTCCTTTCCAATATTTTTCTATTGGAGGTTCTCTCATTCCTTTTATTGAGCATAATGATGCGAATCGGGCTTTAATGAGTTCTAATATGCAGCGCCAAGCAGTTCCGCTTTCTCGGTCCGAGAAGTGCATTGTTGGAACTGGATTGGAACGCCAAACAGCTCTAGATTCGAGGGTTTCCGTTATAGCCGAACGCGAGGGAAAGATCATTTCTACTGATAGTCACAAGATCCTTTTATCAAGTAGTGGGAAGACTATAAGTATTCCTTTAGTTACCCATCGGCGCTCTAACAAAAATACTTGTATGCACCAAAAACCTCGGGTTCTGTGGGGTAAATCCATTAAAAAAGGACAAATTTTAGCGGAGGGAGCTGCTACAGTTGGTGGGGAACTTGCTTTAGGAAAAAACGTATTAGTAGCTTATATGCCATGGGAAGGTTACAATTTTGAAGACGCAGTACTAATTAGCGAACGTTTGGTATATGAGGATATTTATACTTCTTTTCACATCCGAAAATATGAAATTCAGACGGATACGACAAGCCAAGGCTCCGCTGAAAAAATTACTAAAGAAATACCACATCTAGAAGAACATTTACTCCGCAATTTGGACAGAAATGGAGTTGTTAGGTTGGGATCCTGGGTAGAAACTGGCGATATTTTAGTAGGTAAATTAACGCCTCAGATAGCGAGCGAATCGTCGTATATCGCGGAAGCTGGGTTATTACGGGCCATATTTGGCCTTGAGGTATCCACTTCAAAAGAAACTTCTCTCAAACTACCTATAGGTGGAAGAGGGCGCGTTATCGATGTGAAATGGATCCAGAGGGACCCCCTAGACATAATGGTTCGTGTATATATTTTACAGAAACGCGAAATCAAAGTTGGGGATAAAGTAGCCGGAAGACACGGGAATAAGGGGATCATTTCCAAAATTTTGCCCAGGCAAGATATGCCCTATTTGCAAGATGGAACACCTGTTGATATGGTCTTCAATCCCTTAGGAGTACCCTCACGAATGAATGTGGGACAAATATTTGAAAGCTCGCTCGGATTAGCCGGGGATCTGCTAAAGAAACATTATAGAATAGCACCCTTTGATGAGAGATATGAGCAAGAGGCTTCAAGAAAACTTGTGTTTTCAGAATTATATGAAGCCAGTAAACAAACAAAAAATCCATGGGTATTTGAACCCGAGTACCCGGGAAAAAGCAGAATATTTGATGGAAGAACAGGAGACCCCTTCGAACAACCTGTTCTAATAGGGAAGTCCTATATCTTAAAATTAATTCATCAAGTTGATGAGAAAATCCATGGACGTTCTACTGGGCCCTACTCACTTGTTACACAACAACCCGTTAGAGGAAGAGCCAAGCAAGGGGGACAACGAGTAGGAGAAATGGAAGTTTGGGCTTTAGAAGGATTTGGTGTTGCTCATATTTTACAAGAGATACTTACTTATAAATCTGATCATCTTATAGCTCGCCAAGAAATACTTAATGCTACGATCTGGGGAAAAAGAGTACCTAATCACGAGTATCCTCCAGAATCTTTTCGAGTGCTCGTTCGAGAACTACGATCTTTGGCTCTAGAACTGAATCATTTCCTTGTATCTGAGAAGAACTTCCAGGTTAATAGGGAGGAAGTTTGATCGGAATAAATATAAATTCTTTTCTTATTTATGATTGACCAATATAAACATCAACAACTTCAAATTGGACTCGTTTCCCCTCAACAAATAAAGGCTTGGGCTAACAAAAACCTACCTAATGGGGAACTCGTTGGCGAAGTCACAAGGCCCTCTACTTTTCATTATAAAACCGATAAACCAGAAAAAGATGGATTGTTTTGCGAAAGAATCTTTGGACCCATAAAAAGCGGAATTTGTGCTTGTGGAAATTCTCGAGCGAGCGGAGCTGAAAACGAAGAGGAAAGATTTTGCCAAAAATGCGGGGTAGAATTTGTTGATTCTCGGATACGAAGATATCAAATGGGATACATCAAACTCGCATGTCCCGCGACTCATGTGTGGTATTTGAAAGGTCTTCCTAGTTATATCGCGAACCTTTTAGATAAACCCCTTAAGAAATTGGAGGGCCTAGTATACGGCGATTTCTCTTTTGCTAGGCCCAGCGCTAAAAAACCTACTTTCTTACGATTACGAGGTTTATTCGAAGATGAAATTGCATCCTGTAACCACAGCATTTCTCCCTTTTTTTCTACCCCAGGCTTTGCAACATTTCGAAATCGGGAAATTGCGACAGGAGCAGGTGCTATTAGAGAACAATTAGCAGATTTGGATTTGCGAATTATTATAGAGAATTCCTTGGTCGAATGGAAGGAATTAGAAGACGAGGGGTATAGTGGAGATGAATGGGAAGATAGAAAAAGACGAATAAGAAAAGTTTTTTTGATTAGACGCATGCAATTGGCGAAACATTTTATTCAAACAAATGTAGAACCAGAATGGATGGTTTTGTGCTTATTACCAGTTCTTCCTCCCGAATTGAGACCCATTGTTTATAGGTCTGGGGATAAAGTAGTGACTTCGGATATTAATGAACTTTATAAGAGAGTTATTCGTCGGAACAACAACCTTGCCTATCTATTAAAAAGAAGTGAATTAGCGCCAGCAGATTTAGTAATGTGCCAGGAAAAATTGGTACAAGAAGCCGTGGATACACTTCTTGATAGTGGGTCCCGCGGGCAACCAACGAGGGATGGTCACAATAAAGTATACAAATCACTTTCAGATGTAATTGAAGGTAAAGAGGGAAGGTTTCGCGAGACTCTGCTTGGAAAACGGGTCGATTACTCGGGGCGTTCTGTCATTGTTGTGGGTCCTTCGCTTTCATTACATCAATGTGGATTACCTCTAGAGATAGCAATAAAGCTTTTTCAGCTATTTGTAATTCGCGATTTAATCACGAAACGCGCTACTTCTAATGTCAGGATTGCTAAAAGGAAAATTTGGGAAAAGGAACCCATTGTATGGGAAATACTTCAAGAAGTTATGCGGGGACATCCTGTACTGTTGAATAGAGCACCTACCCTGCATAGATTAGGCATACAGGCCTTCCAACCTACTTTAGTGGAGGGGCGTACTATTTGTTTACACCCATTAGTGTGTAAGGGTTTCAATGCGGACTTTGATGGGGATCAAATGGCTGTTCATCTACCTTTATCCTTGGAAGCTCAGGCGGAAGCCCGTTTACTTATGTTTTCTCATATGAATCTCCTATCTCCCGCTATTGGGGATCCTATTTGCGTACCGACCCAAGACATGCTTATCGGACTTTATGTATTAACGATTGGAAACCGTCGGGGTATTTGTGCAAATAGATATAATAGTTGCGGAAACTATCCAAATCAAAAAGTAAACTACAATGTAAACTACAATAATAATAATTATAAGTATACAAAAGATAAAGAACCCCATTTTTCTAATTCCTATGATGCACTGGGAGCTTATAGACAGAAACGAATCAGTTTAGACAGTCCCTTGTGGCTCCGATGGAAACTAGATCAACGCGTCATTGGGTCAAGAGAAGTTCCGATTGAAGTTCAATATGAATCTTTGGGGACTTATCATGAGATTTATGCCCACTATCTAATAGTGGGAAATAGAAAAAAAGAAATCCGTTCTATATACATTCGAAGCACTCTTGGTCATATTTGTTTTTATAGAGAAATAGAGGAAGCCATACAAGGATTTAGTCAGGCCTATTCATACACTATCTAAACAAGGAAGTTAGATTCGGCGATGCCCCTCCCTTTCGGGGGGCATTCCGATTTCGCTAGTATCATCATTTTTGCCGCGCGAATCCAGATTGAGATTAAGGAAAGGAAGTTAATTAAATTTTCGAATCACTGACTCAGGCCCATTGTCGAATCCTACTCAGCAATTGTCGAATCCTACTCAGCCGAAAAAGGGGGTACTTATGTATGGCGGAACGGGCCAATCTGGTCTTTCATAATAAAGAGATAGACGGAACTGCTATGAAACGACTTATTAGCAGATTAATAGATCATTTCGGAATGGGATATACATCCCATATACTGGATCAAATAAAGACTCTGGGCTTTCATCAAGCCACTACTACATCGATTTCATTAGGAATCGAGGATCTTTTAACAATACCATCTAAGGGATGGTTAGTGCAAGACGCGGAACAACAGAGTTTTCTTTTGGAGAAACACTATTATTATGGGGCTGTACACGCGGTAGAAAAATTACGCCAATCCGTTGAGATATGGTATGCTACAAGTGAATATTTGAAACAAGAAATGAATTCGAATTTTCGGATAACGGATCCTTCTAATCCAGTCTATCTAATGTCTTTTTCAGGAGCCAGAGGAAATGCATCTCAGGTACACCAATTAGTAGGTATGAGAGGATTAATGGCGGATCCTCAAGGACAAATGATTGATTTACCTATTCAAAGCAATTTACGCGAGGGACTTTCTTTGACAGAATATATAATTTCCTGCTACGGAGCCCGCAAAGGGGTTGTGGATACTGCTGTACGAACAGCGGATGCTGGATATCTTACACGTAGACTTGTTGAAGTAGTTCAACATATTATTGTGCGTAGAAGAGATTGTGGTACTATCCGAGGTATTTCTTTGAGTCCTCAAAATGGGATGACGGAAAAACTTTTTGTCCAAACACTAATTGGTCGTGTATTAGCAGACGATATATATATTGGTTCACGATGCATTGCCGCTCGAAATCAAGATATTGGAATTGGATTAGTCAATCGATTCATAACTGCCTTTCGAGCACAACCATTTCGAGCACAACCAATATATATTAGAACCCCCTTTACTTGCCGGAGCACATCTTGGATCTGTCAATTATGTTATGGTCGGAGTCCCACTCATGGCGATCTGGTCGAATTGGGGGAAGCCGTAGGTATTATTGCAGGTCAATCAATTGGGGAGCCAGGGACTCAACTAACATTAAGAACTTTTCATACTGGCGGAGTATTCACAGGGGGTACTGCCGACCTTGTACGATCCCCTTCGAATGGAAAAATCCAATTCAATGAAGATTTGGTTCACCCCACACGTACCCGTCATGGGCAGCCTGCTTTTCTATGTTATATAGACTTGCATGTAACTATTCAGAGTCAGGATATTCTATATAGTGTGAATATTCCCTCAAAAAGCTTGATTCTAGTGCAAAATGATCAATATGTAGAATCCGAACAAGTAATTGCGGAGATTCGTGCCGGAACGTCCACTTTGCATTTTAAAGAAAAAGTACAAAAGCATATTTATTCCGAATCAGACGGGGAAATGCACTGGAGTACTGATGTTTACCATGCGCCCGAATATCAATATGGTAATCTTCGTCGATTACCAAAAACAAGCCATTTATGGATATTGTCAGTAAGTATGTGCAGATCCAGTATAGCGTCTTTTTCGCTCCACAAGGATCAAGATCAAATGAATACTTATTCTTTTTCTGTTGACGGAAGATATCTCTTTGACCTCTCAATGGCTAATGATCAAGTAAGACATAGACTGTTGGATACTTTTGGTAAAAAAGATAGGGAAATTCTTGATTATTCAACGCCGGATCGAATCATGTCCAATGGCCATTGGAATTTTGTCTATCCTTCTATTCTTCAAGATAATTCGGATTTGTTGGCGAAAAAGCGAAGAAATGGGTTCGTCATTCCATTACAATATCATAAAGAACAAGAGAAAGAACTAATATCCTGTTTGGGGATTTCGATTGAAATACCCTTTATGGGTGTTTTACGTAGAAATACTATTTTTGCTTATTTTGACGATCCACGATACAGAAAAGATAAAAAGGGTTCAGGAATTGTTAAATTTAGATATAGGACCCTAGAGGACGAATATAGGACTCGAGAGGAAGACTCAGAGGACGAATATGGGAGCCCAGAGAACGAATATAGGACCCGAGAGGAAGAATATGAAACCCTAGAAGACGAATATAGGACTCGAGAGGACGAATATGAAACCCTCGAAGATGAATATGGGATCCTAGAGGACGAATATGAAGCCCTAGAAGACGAATATGGGATCCTAGAGGATGAATATAGGACTGGAGAGAAAGACTCAGAAGACGAATATGGGAGCCCAGAGAACGAATATAGAACCCGAGAGGACGAATATGGAACTCTAGAGGAAGACTCAGAGGACGAATATGGGAGCCCGGAGGAAGGCTCAGAGGACGAATATGGGACTTTAGAGGAAGACTCAGAAGAAGACTCAGAGGACGAATACGGGAGCCCAGAGGAAGATTCCATCTTAAAAAAAGAGGGTTTGATTGAGCATCGAGGAACAAAAGAATTTAGTCTAAAATACCAAAAAGAACTAGATCGGTTTTTTTTCATTCTTCAAGAACTGCATATCTTGCCGAGATCCTCATCCCTAAAGGTACTTGATAATAGTATCATTGGAGTGGATACACAACTCACAAAAAATACAAGAAGTCGACTAGGTGGATTGGTCCGAGTGAAGAGAAAAAAAAGCCATACGGAACTCAAAATCTTTTCCGGAGATATTCATTTCCCTGAAGAGGCGGATAAGATATTAGGTGGTAGTTTGATACCACCAGAAAGAGAAAAGAAAGATTCTAAGGAATCAAAAAAAAGGAAAAATTGGGTCTATGTTCAACGGAAAAAAATTCTCAAGAGCAAGGAAAAGTATTTTGTTTCGGTTCGACCTGCAGTCGCATATGAAATGGACGAAGGGAGAAATTTAGCAACACTTTTCCCGCAAGATCTCTTGCAAGAAGAGGATAATTTCCAACTTCGACTTGTCAATTTTATTTCTCATGAAAATAGCAAGTTAACTCAAAGAATTTATCATACGAATAGTCAATTTGTTCGAACTTGCTTAGTAGTGAATTGGGAACAAGAAGAAAAAGAGGAGGCTCGTGCTTCCCTTGTTGAGGTAAGAGCAAATGATCTGATTCGCGATTTCCTAAGAATTGAGTTAGTCAAGTCCACTATTTCGTATACACGAAGAAGGTATGATAGGACAAGTGCAGGACCGATTCCCAATAATAGGTTAGATCGCACCAATTCCTTTTATTCCAAGGCGAAGATTCAATCACTTAGCCAACATCAAGAAGCTATTGGCACCTTGTTGAATCGAAATAAAGAATACCAATCTTTGATGATTTTGTCGGCATCCAACTGTTCTCGAATTGGTTTATTCAAGAATTCGAAATATCCCAATGCGGTAAAAGAATCGAATCCTAGAATTCCTATTCGAGATATTTTTGGGCCCTTAGCCGCTATTGTACCTAGTATATCGAATTTTTCTTCATCTTACTATTTACTAACGCATAATCAGATCCTGTTAAAAAAATATTTGTTCCTTGACAATTTGAAACAAACCCTCCAAGTACTTCAAGGGCTTAAATACTCTTTAATAGATGAAAATCAAAGGATTTCAAATTTCGATAGTAACATCATGTTGGATCCATTCCATTTGAATTGGCACTTTCTCCATCATGATTCTTGGGAGGAGACATTGGCAATAATTCACCTTGGACAATTTATTTGCGAAAATGTATGTCTATTTAAATCGCACATAAAAAAATCTGGTCAAATTTTCATTGTTAATATTGATTCCTTTGTTATAAGAGCAGCTAAGCCTTATTTGGCCACTACAGGAGCAACTGTTCATGGTCATTATGGAGAAATCCTTTACAAAGGAGATAGGTTAGTTACGTTTATATATGAAAAATCGAGATCTAGTGACATAACGCAAGGTCTTCCAAAAGTAGAACAAATCTTTGAAGCGCGTTCAATTGATTCACTATCGCCGAATCTCGAAAGGAGAATTGAGGATTGGAATGAGCGTATACCAAGAATTCTTGGGGTCCCCTGGGGATTCTTGATTGGAGCTGAGCTAACCATAGCCCAAAGTCGTATCTCTTTGGTTAATAAGATCCAAAAGGTTTATCGATCCCAAGGGGTACAGATCCATAATAGACATATAGAGATTATTATACGCCAAGTAACATCAAAAGTGCGGGTTTCCGAAGATGGAATGTCTAATGTTTTTTCACCTGGGGAATTAATCGGACTATTACGAGCAGAACGAGCAGGACGAGCTTTGGATGAATCGGTCTATTATCGGGCAATCTTATTGGGAATAACAAGGGCTTCCCTGAATACCCAAAGTTTCATATCTGAAGCAAGTTTTCAAGAAACTGCTCGAGTTTTAGCAAAAGCTGCCCTACGAGGTCGTATTGATTGGTTGAAAGGCCTGAAAGAAAACGTAGTTCTGGGGGGGATTATACCTGTTGGTACCGGATTCCAAAAATTTGTGCATCATTCCCCACAAGACAAGAACCTTTATTTCGAAATTCAAAAAAAAAATCTATTCGCGTCGGAAATGAGAGATTTTTTGTTTCTCCATACAGAATTAGTTTCTTCTGATTCTGATGTAACAAACAATTTCTATGAGACATCAGAACCCCCATTTACCCCATTTATACGATTTAAGGATACATAAAGCAGATTTTTTTATTTAAACTAGACTTTTGACCTTAGAACACTAACAGGTCAGATTTTGGATTTTTATTTTATTTTAATAAGTAAAAGAAGTCAGTTAATTCATTAAGGTTACGTTTATACCATGTATCAATGGCCAATTCTCAGTGGAAGGTTACATCGGAACAATTATTATTTATTTCAAGCTATTTCGGCTCTTTCTTAATTTTCAAAAAAAAAGAAATAAATTCCGTAATGGAATGGTAGGATGAAAAAAAAAATAAAAAATCAAAAGGAAGTGTGGAAAAAATGACAAGAAGATATTGGAACATCAATTTGAAAGAGATGATAGAAGCGGGAGTTCATTTTGGTCATGGTATTAAGAAATGGAATCCTAAAATGGCCCCTTACATCTCGGCAAAGCGTAAAGGTACTCATATTACAAATCTCGCTAGAACGGCTCGTTTTTTATCAGAAGCTTGTGATTTAGTTTTTGATGCAGCAAGTCAGGGAAAAAGCTTCTTAATTGTTGGTACCAAAAAAAGAGCAGCGGATTTAGTAGCATCAGCTGCAATAAGGGCTCGTTGTCATTATGTTAATAAAAAGTGGTTCAGTGGTATGTTAACGAATTGGTCGATTACGAAAACTAGACTTTCTCAATTTAGAGACTTAAGAGCAGAAGAAAAGATGGGAAAATTCCACCATCTCCCAAAAAGAGATGTGGCAATCTTGAAGAGAAAATTATCTACCTTGCAAAGATATCTCGGCGGGATCAAATATATGACGAGGTTGCCGGACATTGTGATCGTCCTTGATCAGCAAAAAGAGTATATAGCTCTTCGGGAATGTGCCATTTTGGGGATTCCTACTATTTCTTTAGTCGATACAAATTGTGACCCAGATCTCGCAAATATATCGATTCCAGCCAACGATGACACTATGACTTCAATTCGATTGATTCTTAACAAATTAGTATTTGCAATTTGTGAGGGCCGTTCTCTCTATATAAGAAATCGTTGATTAAGAAGAATAGTTCATTCTTGGGTAACTGCGTAGATTTATGGGATCACTTACTATTCTTTTTTGTTTTGCATAGATAAAAGAAGGGGAATATTGATATATATTAGAGGGTATTGATATATATTATCATCTGATGTGATTTCTTGGTATCCTAAATATAAGATTAATACTTCAAGTTGCTGAGTTGAGAAAGAGATGGTTGAATCAAAAGAATTCCTTTTTTGAAGTTCAATTTTTATCAGAGGACAATATGAATATTATACCATGTTCCGTTAAAACACTCAAGGGGTTATATGATATATCGGGTGTAGAAGTAGGCCAACACTTCTATTGGCAAATAGGAGGTTTCCAAATTCATGCCCAAGTACTCATCACTTCTTGGGTCGTAATTACTATCTTGCTAGGTTCAGTTATCATAGCTGTTCGAAATCCACAAACCATCCCGACCGACGGTCAGAATTTCTTCGAATATGTGCTTGAGTTTATTCGAGACTTGAGCAAAACTCAGATTGGAGAAGAATATGGTCCCTGGGTTCCCTTTATTGGAACTATGTTCCTTTTTATTTTTGTTTCGAATTGGTCGGGTGCTCTTTTACCTTGGAAAATTATACAGTTACCCCATGGGGAATTAGCAGCACCCACGAATGATATAAATACTACTGTTGCTTTAGCTTTACTCACATCAGCGGCATATTTTTATGCGGGTCTTAGCAAAAAAGGATTGAGTTATTTCGAGAAATATATTAAACCAACTCCAATTCTTTTACCAATTAACATCCTAGAAGATTTCACAAAACCATTATCGCTTAGTTTTCGACTTTTCGGGAATATATTGGCGGATGAATTAGTCGTTGTTGTTCTTGTTTCTTTAGTCCCCTTAGTAGTCCCTATACCGGTCATGTTTCTTGGATTATTTACAAGCGGTATTCAAGCTCTTATTTTTGCAACGTTAGCCGCAGCCTATATAGGTGAATCCATGGAAGGTCATCATTGAATTGACTAGTTTTCTTTCAAAATAGTCTTTTTTTTTAGCTTAGCTCAATTCATGCATGGTTCCAGATAATCCGCTTGGTTGGAAAACGAAATAGTTAGAAATGCGTATGAATATACAACCTAGAGTTGTAGGAGAGAGAATAGACTATATTACGGAATTGTCAAAGTATATATGCATTAAGGGGGGCGGAGTCAGGCTAGATCTATATCCTTAATGTCTATAAGTCCAGTCATCTTTTGTGCGGGTTTTTAAGGAATGATTTTAGAATCCGATTCATCAATAGAAAATGAGAAAATACGCAAACAAAATAGAAGAAACAAATGTATATGGGATATTATATATTCCTAAGTTAGATTCATTATCTAATCCGATATATCGAATTCCCTCTATATGGAATTGGATTCCATATCCAGTTCTATGCAGCATATTGTTATCAATTGTATATCTTGATTTAATTCCTATTGGATTTGGATTAGGTCGATTTCAATAGGGGTTCTTCCTCTATTTCGTCTTTTATTATGGATTAGATGATAGGGGCAAAAATAGGAACTCAAGGATATCGAAGAGTAAAGAAAGAAGAATGGAATGAAAGAGTGGTTGGTTGGAAAGAAAGAGAAATAGAATAATGAGAATCATATGGATTTACACAAACCTCTAATGATTAGAAACTAAAAATGAGATCTCGAAGTAGTTCGGACAATTTAGATTATCATTTCAATTTGTACTTTTTAGTTACTTCTCCCCAATAGAGCTTAGAAGTAAGAATTTCTTGGTTGATTGTATCCTTAACCATTTTTTTTTTTTTTTGACACGAGGAACTCACCATGAATCCACTAATTGCTGCTGCTTCCGTTATTGCTGCTGGATTGGCCGTAGGGCTTGCTTCTATTGGGCCTGGAGTTGGTCAAGGTACTGCTGCAGGACAAGCTGTAGAAGGTATTGCGAGACAGCCAGAAGCAGAAGGTAAAATACGAGGTACTTTATTGCTTAGTCTAGCTTTTATGGAAGCTTTAACAATTTATGGACTAGTTGTGGCACTAGCGCTTTTATTTGCGAACCCTTTTGTTTAATCCTAAAAAAGAAAATGAGTCCTTTAGATTAGATACTTTTTTCTTTTTTTAGTAAATTGGTATTTGCTTCTGCAATTCCAATTATATCAATACTTTACTCCTATTTATTACTCCTGGAATTACCTATTTATCGGGACAGACAATACCCCACCCCAGGAAGGGCTGATTTGAGGATGATCAATTTAGAGGATATGCTCGCCTTCTTCCTTCCCGTCCTTAGTTTAGGACAGTGGAAAGTCTTTTTCCTTTTATTTTAGGAATTTTTGGAACATTTCAACAAAGGAGTCTTTCACAGGTCAAACGAGACCTAAGACTTAATCTAAAAGAAATTATTAGATTGAATCTATTTGCATTAAAAAAAATTACATTAAAAAAACCGATCAAAAAAGGGCGAGCGAAGTAAGTGATCGAAAAACTTTGCTCTTTGTTCGTCCTATCTATAAGAGGAGAGCATATGAAAAATGTAACCCATTCTTTCGTTTTTTTAGCTCACTGGCCATCCGCTGGGAGTTTCGGGCTTAATACCGATATTTTAGCAACAAATCTAATAAATCTAACTGTAGTGGTTGGTGTATTGATTTTTTTTGGAAAGGGAGTGTGTGCGAGTTGTCTATTTCAAGAATAGATTGGATCTATCCGGCTGCACTTTAAAATATTTTTTAGTATTTTTTGGATAAATAAGAAAAAGGTGCACGATCTCGACGAATTACTTCTGAATAAATTCAGAAATCATATGGAAGAACCATAGCATTTCGCGACTCATTGGTAAATCAACTTTGATTCTCTATAGACCAATAATGTGAGACCATTAACACGGTTAAAGCTAAACTGCTTGAAGTCCAGGCAAAAAGGGGTACTCTTTCTACAACTATATTAGTATTAGTAATTAGTACCGAAATGCTTTAAACGGGAAATAGCTAATGTAGAATTTATCTGATATAAAACACTCATATCGATAAAATGGTTTGAACTATTTACTAGAAGGGCACCCTGCCCTTTTTTATCCAATGCCGAATCGACGACCTATGTATAAAATAAAAAAAAGAGAAATTTTTTGGATTTGAAGAAAAAAAAAGAATTCTATCAATTTTCATTTTCCATTTATTTAGTTAGTTTTTCTTAATGAAATTGAAATTATTAACTAAAGGGCAAATACAAATAAAGAAACAACTTTGCTGACCATGATAGATTTTTATCTAGGCGGAAGAGTCCTCTTAATATTTATCTAGTCTTATATTCTTAATATGGGTTTCGGTATATTGAAATATAAACAGAAAAGAGAAGATAGAGGATAGGCTCATTACATAAAAAAAAAAGATATGGAAATAGCCATAGCAAAAAAAGAAAAAAAAGGAGCGTGAGAGCCAAATGAATCGAAAGATTCATGTTTGGTTCGGGAAGAGATCATAAAAATTGTAAACTTAATAGCAAGATAATCTACTTTCATTAAAAGATTTATTAGATAATCGAAAACAGAGAATCTTGAGTACTATTCGAAATTCGGAAGAATTGCGTAGAGGGACCATTGAGCAGCTCGAAAAAGCTCGGGTTCGATTACAGAAAGTCGAACTAGAAGCAGATGAGTATCGAATGAATGGATACTCTGAGATAGAACGAGAAAAAGCAAATTTGATTAATGCTACTTCTATTAGTTTGGAACAATTAGAAAAGTCTAAAAACGAAATCCTTTATTTTGAAAAACAAAGGGCGATGAATCAGGTCCGACAACGGGTTTTCCAACAGGCCGTACAAGGAGCTCTAGGAACTCTGAATAGTTGTTTGAATACCGAGTTACATTTCCGTACGATTCGTGCTAATATTGGCATTCTCGGGGCCATAGAATCGAAGAAATAATTAAATTAATTAGGCCTTGAACTTCTACTTTCGTTTAGAATTTAGGCATTATTTTTCCCCTTGCTTCCGAAAAAAAGAGTCAAGAAACACTAATGGCAACCCTTCGAGTCGACGAAATTCATAAAATTCTCCGCGAACGTATTGAACAATATAATAGGAAAGTAGGGATTGAGAATATCGGTCGCGTAATTCAAGTGGGGGATGGGATTGCTCGTATTATAGGTCTTGGTGGAATAATGTCAGGTGAATTAGTCGAATTTGCAGAAGGGACTAGGGGTATTGCTCTGAATTTGGAATCCAAAAATGTTGGGATTGTATTAATGGGCGATGGGTTGATGATACAAGAGGGAAGTTTTGTAAAAGCAACAGGAAGAATTGCTCAGATACCCGTGAGCGAGGCTTACTTGGGTCGTGTTATAAATGCTCTGGCTAAACCTATTGATGGGAGAGGCGAAATTGTAGCTTCGGAATCTCGCTTAATTGAATCTCCTGCTCCGGGTATAATTTCCAGGCGTTCTGTATATGAACCCCTTCAAACAGGGCTTATTGCTATCGATTCGATGATCCCCATAGGGCGCGGTCAGCGAGAGTTAATTATTGGGGACAGACAGACTGGCAAAACAGCAGTAGCCACAGATACAATTCTCAATCAAAAAGGGCAAGATGTAATATGTGTTTATGTAGCTATCG